TAAATTGGAAGTTGCAACAGATCAAAATGGAAAGGAATTGATAAAACAATCCTAGAAACAGAATTCTGTCACTTAGGCTTATTAAGGTCATAGGGTTTTGTATAGAATAGCAAAACAAAAATAAAATGATTAAAATTATACCATTATTATGATATTACATATTCGAATTTGAGAAAAATAAAAAGATTCGGTATTTGGGAGACAAAGACAAAAAATCAGATAGAATCCATTTTTTTAGCACTTAACCGCCTTTATGTTAGGGATTTCGTTGTTCAAAAAACGATTCACAGAGAAGAGAGATATTTGTACTTTACTGATTTTTGAGTAGAATACGATTTGAAGTGTATTGTATAAGAAGGGTTGCATTTATTAAACACGTATGCGGATAGCTATAATATCCGACTTCTCTTTTATTGCCGGTTCTATTCGGGACAGCCCTGGCCGTGCTGTATCAAAAGAGAATTTCCATTCAATGCAAAATTGAAGTGAAGTAGGATAATTTGATGATAATTCCCTATCAACAACATATCTAAATAATAGATATCTGTGTAACAATTTATGTTCTGGGGTTTACATATACTCATATGTTTTGTTATAATTGAAATTGAGAAAGATTTTTTGATTGAAAAAATCAATACTGATTAGTTCTGTCTCAATTTGTATTTTCTTATGTCATTAGGAAAACACAATTTGAAATTCAAATCCCAGAATCGTTCATGAATTCGAAGTAAGGAGTCAATAGTTAATGGTTCAAATTTCTCGGCTGAAAATACACATTTGATTTCTCAATAGAAAAGCGAGAGAATGTCTTTAGCATTGTGTATTTTCAGATACTATACAATCAATCGAAGGGATGGATCAAATCCAATCAAAAAGGGGTCTATCTTGTAGGAAAGAAAAGGATTAAGGAAAACAGAAGTCAAAATGCAAGTACAATAAAAATTCAGTAATCCGGGAAAATTTGCATCTATTTTGTATCATTTTGGCGGCATGGCCGAGTGGTAAGGCGGGGGACTGCAAATCCTTTTTCCCCAGTTCAAATCCGGGTGTCGCCTGATCACCAAAAAACTCGAAATCTCTTCTTCTTTTCTGTTCTGCTGATATAACCCGCAGAATGCTTCCCCGGAAGAAACATAGGAAACAGACTGTTCATACTTTGTTTGATTCTAAGCATGTGTTCTGAAGGTTTTCTAAAAGAAAAGATTGTGAATCCTCGTTCGCATCTAGGATTCAAGGAAATATTCGAATCTACTGGTAGAGGGGCTATCAAGACTTCACGATTCCCTTCTATTACTAAGGGAGTGTCTAATGACTGGATCTTGAATCAGATTGTAGAGCCTGATAGGAAATTCAATTAATAGTTTTGGAAAGGGGCGGAAGTTGCTTTATATAAGACGGACTCGCGAGAATCTCTGAGTGCTCAGGTATCCAATCAATATTAGATTGGATGAATAATTGACTTTTCTAGAAAAGGGGGCAAAAAGAAAAAATTTATTTTCGGCAACCCCTAATCAAGCCCCCTGTTTCACAGCGATAATCGGGAAAGAGGGTACGGATTAGATCAAATGGGGAAATAGAGGTCTGTAATAGATAGTGATTTCTCGATTTCTGCCCTTCTGTTTTTACTTAGAAGGTCAACAAAACAAAAAAAGAATAGGCCTTATTATTCTTATTCCTACATGTTCCCATTCCCTTGGGATGTTACTATGTATTTTGCTTGTGTTTAATCTTTCCTGATTCGAAATCATAATCGATTTTTCGGATTGGTTTCTCAATAGTGTTCGGTCAGAACCCCTTTTTGACTCTGCGCCATTGATTCCACTATTATTAGTGAGGAATAATGGAATAATTCCTTCGTATTTATAGAGATAGGGGACATAATGCACATGGATATAGTAAGTCTCGCTTGGGCTGCTTTAATGGTAGTCTTTACATTTTCCCTTTCACTCGTAGTGTGGGGAAGAAGTGGGCTCTAGAAGTACTACTAATTGAGTTCAGGAATCAAACCGTATCAATTGTTTTATAGATCGTTTTGCAACGCATTTTGAACTATTTAAAATAAAAATATCTGAATTTGGAATCCCATTGGACTCCAATGGAGTAATCTATGATATGAATCATACTCTTTCAATCAAAGAAATATTTCATCGATTCCTGTCTTTGTATTTCGAAAAGAAAGGGATTCAGATGATTGGAAATTTATTCCAACCTAACGAAATTTTCTATTTCAATCAATGGGAATGGGCTCTTACTATCTTTATAGATGGATACTGAGGAAGACCGGACCCTTTTTTTTTGATTTCTTTCCCTCTTTACTGTTCAAAGAAGAAGTCGTTTTGTTAAGTGTATACGCACTTTCTATGAGAAATGAGATAGAGATAGTGGTTGTCTAATTTGAGAAAGGCGATTTATGCTTTATCGACTTATTTCATATCATGGTTCGGGCGTTAAAAATAGGTGAGGTTTCCCCTTCCTTATTAGTAAAAGGAAAGGAATTAGAATCCTAAGATAAGAATTATTTCAGATTGATCGGAACAAATAGATGTAGCAAATTGGGTGTTATGTCAATTCCATACAATATATGGAATTCATATACACATATATGAAGAGAATATTGTAGATTGATCTATAGAAACTTAAGCCTTTATCTTTATTCTAGATTACAACTTTATAGACTAAGTTTATAGACTAAGTTTATAGACTAAGAGATAGATAGTATGGTAGAAAGATGAATCTTTCTACCATACTATCTATCTCTTAGAAAACTGCCGATTATAGTGCGCTCATTTCATTTAAGTTAAGACGTGAAATTGGAATCCTTTTCATTTGACTTCGTCCATTTTTGATAAGAACTCAGAAGGAAAGTTTCATTCAAATTCATTTGAAAATTCAATTGAATTAATCATTTTGACTGACTGTTTTTACGTAAATGATAAGTAGAAAAGCGGTAGGAACTAGAATGAATAGTGCAGTAGCAATAAATGCAAGAATATTTACTTCCATAATCTCATCGGTTTTTTTACTTCGCAATAACTCGGGATTTAATCCCCTAGAGATGATAAATCTTTCGTCTGTAAATTCAATGAATGAATTACCTCTCGATGATCTTGAATCAGATCAATATCATGAATAACAATATCTGATCTATCAAATCAACCCGTCGTCAAGACTTGAATAGTATAACATAGGAAGTTCTTTTATCCATACCGAATCAAAATTTTGATTCCTGACTCAATCAATCCAAAATTCCTTTATTTATCATCCGTTTCCTTGTTTTTTTCTATAACCTACCTTGCGTCTTCCTTGGACAATCATCTGATGAAGGATCATCAGATTGCCTTTCCACTTCGATTAATTACATAGTTCCAAACCTAAACAAACAATAAAAGCGAAATGGAAAAAATAGGAAAGCAAAAAGAAATAAAGACTCCTTTTTGCTTTGGGAATGATGAAAGTATGCCCTTCGACACCCTTTACTAGTTCATAGAAAACTAGTTCATAGAAAAGGAAAAATGAATTGATGTATTTATTGGATCCGTCGGGACTGGCGGGGCTCGAACCCGCAGCTTCCGCCTTGACAGGGCGGTGCTCTAACCAATTGAACTACAATCCCAGGGAAATAAGGGATCTAGCAGAAAATTTGATTCTTTTTTATCTTCGTATGGGGTCTTTCTGAAGGACAAGGGGGTTTATACCATCTCATGGTAGATTGGCGGATTATTGGGCCGAGCTGGATTTGAACCAGCGTAGACATATTGCCAACGAATTTACAGTCCGTCCCCATTAACCGCTCGGGCATCGACCCAGGAAGAATCAATTTTAGGCTTATTGGTAATCCATGATCAACTTCCTTTCGTAGTACCCTACCCCCAGGGGAATTCGAATCCCCGCTGCCTCCTTGAAAGAGAGATGTCCTAAACCACTAGACGATGGGGGCCGACTTGACCAACCGCCCTCATACTATGATCATAGTATCATCAGTTTTTTGAAATTGTCAATATAATGGAATGATCAGATCCGAGGGATCTTTCCGTTTTTCAGAATTGTATAGAATTTTTGGATTCGTCATTCATATTCATGAATCGTTCATTAGAATCGACATTCTCTATATAAATCTAATCTAGTAAGCGGGATCAAGAAGTTATCGAAAATTTTCTTTAAGACTTTAGTTCAAGGGGACATCTTCATCACATGATTCGATGAAATATCTTGAAATTTCTTTTATGTCGAATTGGTAAGTGTACGTGTATGTTATGTATCAATCAAGTGAATTTTGTTTTGATAAGGATCATTAAGGATCATCTCAATAAAAGAAATTAGGGCCGGTCTTGAAACAATTCATTTTACCCTAGACTTGCTAGGCAAATCCATTTGATTATTCAAAAATCAGCTACTAGCCACTATGAGTCTACTGTATATACTTATATATATAATATATGTGCATATAGAGATTTTATCTACATAGTGACTCGTTCGGGAATTAAATCAAATAAGCCCTTTTAACTCAGTGGTAGAGTAACGCCATGGTAAGGCGTAAGTCATCGGTTCAAATCCGATAAGGGGCTTTTCTTTTTTCATAAATTTTTTTTTCATAAAAGTCCAGTCATAGTATTCAGAAAATAGAAATCTTTTTTTTATTTGGAATACAAAAGGAACTAACCAGATAATACGTTATCATTATACTGAGTTAGAGTATAGTAGTTCTAGTTAGAAAGTGGAACATTTGTTCGGTCAATTTTCATTATTATGAATAATCATAAGCCTCCTCTTGAATCGCCAAAGATCCCTATTTTCCATTATACCAAGCAAATCCATTGGAAAGATTCGAAATCAACAAAAGAAAAAGTAAGTGGACCTGACCCATTTAATTATAACTATATCCGCTATTCTGATATTAAAATTCGATAGAGATGAAATTTGAATTAGAACAGTTGACCCACCTCCTTTTTTGAATTTCATTTCTTTGGACTTGGAAAGAATTTGTCGATATTTCCGATTCA